AGTGTTTATGAGGAATGGACAAAATTTGTTATAACGTACTAAAGAAGGCAACAAAAGTGTGTTCTACAGGGGTTGCTATAAATGAAAAAGTTTAACGATATATACACATTGATTTTTGGGTTTAGGGAAGGTACCCCGTTTCTAGCTTTTAGGAGGCAAATTGAGTAGTGAAAAGATTTTTCTTCTATTCTATGTTGAGACAAAGCAGCTAAGGCTAGATGGGTTAGTTTAATTGTAGAGACTGGTTTTCGGTTTAGGGGTTTAACGAAGACGGAAAGTTTTTACAAGAAAAATTAATTTGGGGGGTAGGGGGGTTTAGCGCAGCAAAAAAATTTTAATAATAGGTTTTTCGGGGCCCCGGGTGGAAATAGGAAAAAAGTTGAGAATTCCTTATGGTAGCTAAATATTTATGTCAGTCATGCATTAATGAATGTACACATGCCTAATACTTCCATTACGAATTAGCCAATACATTATATGTTCTACCCGGTTTAATTGAAGCACCGGCCCCACTACTGAGATGCTATTGAAAGCCGACCAAAAAAAAAATTACCAGATGTTACCCAATACAATTGAGGCCAGGTAAAGTATAGAATGGAATTTTAACATAGGGGAGATGCTTTTCTGAATTTCATTTAAAACCTGTCTAAGATTAGGATCCCACAGATTCACTACCGACGGATGCTTTTTAAACCTCATCAATAATCCGGCTAATATTGTAGTCCGGTAGATTCAGGGCATCTAGCATCAGACATCTTTCCGGTCCAAAGTTAAGTGAGAAAGGGTCTAGATACAATTGCTTAGTCCAATTGAGTTAACTGCTCTGGAAATATATGAATGTTTTGTCCATGAATATTTTGTTATAAATACAATAAAGGGGGTCACGGAGACTGTTCATTAAGGATATATGTTTAACAAGCATTTTTCATGGTTTTTTGGTTTAATTGCTCATTTAATAATAGTTAAAGGTTTGTTGAATTAATTTATATTTGTAAAGAATATTCATTCTTATTGATCAGTGGTATTTGTAAATAACGACTGTCCATTTAACAGATTCTTGTTTTTAGCATTAATTTTATGTTGTGGTTGATATACATGTAGGAGATCATGATAAGGTTATTACTAGGATGAAATGTTGTTTGTATTATGCTAGTGGCCATAAAATTTGGTTATGATATTCTTAGTGAAACAGTACGAATGTGAGTTTAAGCAATCCAGATGCGCAATAAGCATAAATATATGTTTTTTAAGATGTTATTGTTTAAAAGAATATTTATGTTGTTTTACATTTTTAGCTAGTTACATATTATGTTTTAGGATAATGAATGTTAATTATTATTTTACTTTTTGTTCTTATATTTCAAGGTTGAATTAATTTTAGCTAAACAAGCTGTTTATGGTTGAGGATTGGATGCTTATTATTCATAATCATTTTATCTTATTTGTCGTAGTTTGATGGATTGTAATGTTCAATAAAGAATAGTTAAAGGTGGAGATTATTCATAATCTTTGTTTAATAGTATAGCTTTGGTTGAGGTGGTTATTCTTTTGAAGTTTAAATTTGAATGTTTGTGAAATGTTATAGTTATTTTAAAGTTTGAAAGAAAATTCATGATGTTGAGGATTTATAAAGGTTATTTTTTTTTCTTTGTCTTTTTTCATGCTGTAACTTTTTTAAAGAATTAAAGTTGCATGATAGCTGTATAGGTTAATATGTTTTCTTAATTTTTTGTTAAATGGGATTTTATGCTGGTACTGTTGATGTTTGTTTGTCATTTGAAAATATTAGTCGTGGGGTAAAAAAATTAATGCTCTATAAGCATAGTATGTGTATAGAGCATATCCTCTATGTTAGATCTTTTAAGTTAGTTGAAAATATTGTTCGTGGGGTAAAAAAATTAATGCTCTATAAGCATAGTATGTATATAGAGCATATCCTTTGTATCGAGGGGTAATTTAAATAGAATGTTGGCTTTGGGGGTCAATAGTGGAGGTTTAATTCCTTCTTCCTCGAATAAGGGTGGGGGCTGACAACTGCCAAAAATGAAAGTCTTGAGGAGGGAGTCAGCCTCCAGTCTTCGGCTTACAAGACCGATGCTTTAGGTTAAGCTATCAGGACTATCAGTTGAGGAGTTTGTTTTCTACTCAGCCAATGGTTGGGATTAAGATGAGGAAGATAGCGAAGTAGATTACTGAGGCTAGTTGGCCGATCATGATATAGGGGTCTTCTACTGGTTGTCCGCCGATTCATGTGAGGATCAGGGTGTCGGCTACTAAGGCTCAGAAGGCGATTTGTGTTAGTGGTCGGAATATTAGGCTTCGTTGTTTAGAGGTGTGAAGAAGAGGTATAAGGGCTAGGATCAGGATGGAGAAAACTAAGGCTAAGACTCCGCCTAGTTTGTTTGGGATAGATCGGAGGATGGCGTAGGCAAATAGGAAGTACCACTCTGGTTTGATATGTGGAGGGGTGACAAGGGGGTTAGCTGGGGTGAAGTTTTCTGGGTCGCCTAGAAGGTTCGGGGCGAATATTGCTAGTAGGGTTAGTGAGGTTAGTATAATTAGAAAGCCTAGGAGATCTTTGTAAGAGAAGTATGGGTGGAATGGGACTTTGTCTGGGTCCGAGTTAAGTCCTGTTGGGTTTGTTGATCCGGTTTCATGGAGAAACAGGAGGTGGAGGATGCTGGCACCTGCAATGAGGAAGGGGAGGAGGAAGTGGAAGGCGAAGAATCGGGTTAAGGTGGCGTTGTCTACTGAGAAGCCCCCCCAGATTCATTGGACTAGTACGTTTCCGATGTACGGAATAGCAGATAGAAGATTAGTAATTACTGTAGCCCCTCAGAAAGATATTTGTCCTCAGGGGAGGACGTATCCGACAAATGCGGTGGCTATGACTAGAAATAAGAGGATAACTCCGATGTTTCATGTTTCTTTGTAGAGAAAGGACCCGTAATATAAGCCCCGGCCAATGTGGAGGTAAATACAGATGAAGAAGAAGGATGCGCCATTTGCGTGAAGGTTGCGAATTAGTCAGCCGTAGTTGACGTCTCGGCAAATGTGGGCAACTGATGAGAAGGCTATGGAGGTATCTGCTGTGTAGTGTATCGCTAGAAACAAGCCTGTGGCGATTTGGGCGATTAAGCAGACCCCTAAGAGAGAGCCGAAGTTTCATCATGAGGACAGGTTTGATGGGGCTGGTAGGTCAATAAATGAGTTATTAACGATTTTGATAAGTGGGTGAGATTTTCGAATGTTGGGTGCCATTAGTTTCCATAGTTGAAGAACAACAGTGGTTTTTCAGATCACAGGTTCTGGTTAGAGTCCTGATGGGAATTATGATTTATATAGTTTCTTTTTTTATAGTAGGTTTAGTATTAGGGTTGGTAGCGGTTGCTTCAAATCCTTCCCCTTATTATGCTGCTCTGGGTCTGGTTGTGGCTGCCGGGGCTGGTTGTTGAGTAATTGTTGGATTGGGGTCTTCCTTTTTATCTCTTGTTCTCTTTTTGATCTATTTAGGGGGGATACTGGTGGTTTTTGCTTATTCGGCTGCTTTAACGGCGGAGCCTTATCCAGAGGCTTGGGGAAGTTGATCGGTAGCGGGTTATGTAGTGGCGTATGTGGTAGGAGTGGTCACTTGATATGTAATGGAAGATGGTGTAGAGGAGGATGGGGTTGTAGGCTTATCAGGGTTGGAGGGTTATGTAGTTCGTGGGGATTGGGGGGGGGTGTCTTTGATGTACTCTTGGGGGGGATGAATGTTGTTTGTAGGGGGGTGAGTATTGTTACTAACTTTGTTTGTGGTGCTTGAGTTAAGCCGAGGGCATTATAGTGGAAGTCTTCGTGCCTTAGAGTAGGGAGATTAAGATGGCCGAGGTCATTAAGAAGAGAGTGAGGTAAGTCTTGATTAGCCCCTGTTGAATGTTTGAAGTGGTTTTAATTATTGGCAGTTGCTGGTTAGCTAGTCCTTGAGGGCCAGCTTTTTCATACCAGGATATATCCACGACGTGTGTGGCGATTTTTTGTGCTATGTTTAGATTAGTTTTTGGTGTAAGTCGATGAATGATCAGCGGGAAGAATCCCAGGAGGTTGGAGAAAGAGTGGGCTTTTGTTTTAGTCGGGGTGTTAATGGAGCTAGCAAGGTTGGTGAGGTCAATTGCGATAATTAAGCCGGTGATTGTAACTAGGATAGCTGCTTGTTTTGCTACAAATGGTATGGTTATAATTGGAGTTTTAATTGGGAGCATGTTCGATGCGATTACAAGCCCGGAGACGATACTTCCTCAAGCTAGGCGTTTAATAGGGTTTATTACTGTTGGGTTGTTTTCGTTAATTGGTGAAAGAGGGTTGGATCGTGGGTGGCCTATGGAGGCAAAGAAGATAATTCGGAAGCTGTAAACAGCTGTGAATGATGTGGCGATTAGTGTCAGGGCTAGTGCTCATGCGTTGGTTTGGGAAGTGTTCAGGGCTTCAATAATTGCGTCTTTTGAGAAAAATCCCGCTAGGAAGGGGGTTCCGGTTAGGGCAAGGCTTCCGATTGTTAGACAGGTGGTGGTGGTGGGGAGAGAGTTTTGTAGGCCTCCTATTTTACGAATGTCTTGTTCGTCATTAAGGCTGTGAATAATAGATCCCGAGCAGAGGAAGAGCATGGCTTTGAAGAATGCGTGAGTGCAGATGTGGAAGAATGCTAATTGGGGAAGGTTAAGACCGATTGTAACTATTATGAGGCCAAGTTGGCTGGATGTGGAGAATGCTACAATTTTTTTGATGTCGTTTTGTGTTAAAGCGCAGGCAGCCGTGAAGAGTGTTGTAATTGCCCCTAGGCAGAGACAAATTGTTAATGCAGTATTGTTATTTTGGATTATAGGGTGGATGCGAATGAGTAGGAAGATTCCAGCTACAACTATGGTGCTCGAGTGTAGAAGGGCTGAAACGGGGGTGGGGCCTTCTATTGCTGCCGGGAGTCACGGGTGGAGGCCGAATTGAGCTGATTTTCCTGTGGCTGCTAGAATAAGTCCTAGAAGAGGCAGGGTGAGATCTTGAGAGGCAAGTGTAAATACTTGTTGTATCTCTCATGAGTTTAGGTTTATTGCCACTCAGGCTATGCTTATAATGAGTCCGATGTCTCCTACCCGGTTGTAAATTACGGCTTGCAGGGCCGCGGTGTTGGCATCTGCTCGGGCGTACCATCATCCAATTAGGAGGAAGGATATAATACCGACACCTTCTCAGCCGATAAATAGCTGGAAGAAGTTATTTGCTGTGACTAAGATGACTATGGCTACTAGAAAGGTGAGGAGGTATTTGAAGAATCGAGTGATTAATGGGTCTGATGCTATGTATCATATGGCAAACTCGAGGATCGATCAGGTTACAAATAGGGCGATAGGGAGAAAAATCGAGGAGTAGATATCGAATTTGAAGCTAATATTGATGTCGAAGGAGTTGATATTTATTCAGTGAAAATTAGTTGTGATAGATTCTAACCCTTGGTCGAGGAAGATTGAAAGGGGAATCAGGCTGATGAAAAATGAGGCTTTTACTGCTGTTTTAATTGCTTTGTGGAGGTGAGGGATGTTGATGGAAGTGGATGCTAGAAAAATCGGGGTGAGAAGGGTGGTGATTGTGATTATTAAGGAGGAGTTAAAGATTAAAGGGAGATTCATAGCTTCTACTTGGATTTGCACCAAGAGTTTCTGGCTCCTAAGACCAGCGGAGAGACTGTTTTCCTTTAAAAGCCGAACGAGCCGCGGAATTGAACCGCGGTGCGAAGTAATTAGCAGTTCTTGGCATCTCCCGTCTAGTTCGGTTGACAAGAGGGGGTTTAACCTCTGTTTCTAGAATCACAATCTAGTGTTTTAATTAAACTATGTCTACAAAAGAATAGGCCTCAGATTAGTTCTGGTTTCATTATTAGCGGGAAAATTGGGACAAGGTGAAGGGTTATTAGGGTGTGCTCTCGTGTGTGTGTTGGGGTGATTGCAGTTAGATGCTCTGGGGTGGGTCCTCGTTGGGTTATAAGGAACATGTAAAGGGAGTAGCTTGCTGTGAGAAGCGTGCCGACTCCGGTTAAAATAATAGTTCAGTTTGATCAGTTAAAGAGGGCGGCCATGATGGTGATTTCTCCTATTAGGTTGGGTGATGGGGGGAGGGCTATGTTGGCTAGGTTGGATAGTAATCATCATGTGCCCATCAAAGGGAGAATAGATTGTAATCCTCGGGATAGTAAAAGGGCTCGGCTGTGTGTGCGTTCGTAATTGGTGTTGGCAAGGCAGAATAAGGCAGAGGAGATTAGTCCATGGGCGATTATTAAGATTATTGCTCCAGTAAGACTTCAAGGGGTTTGAATTATTGCTGCTGAAATCACAAGTCCTATGTGGCTTACTGAAGAGTAGGCGATTATAGATTTTAAGTCGGTTTGTCGCAAGCAGATTGAGCTTGTTATAATGATGCCTCAGAGAGATAGAATTAGGAAGGGGTAGGCTAAGTCTTTTATAGCGGGTGTTAGTGTGATTGAGATTCGGATGATGCCGTACCCTCCTAGCTTCAGAAGAATGGCGGCTAGAACTATGGACCCAGCGATTGGGGCTTCTACATGGGCTTTAGGGAGTCACAGGTGAGTGCCGTACAAAGGTATTTTAACCATGAAGGCAAGAAGGCAGGCGAACCATCAGAGTTTGTTTGCTCATGATAGAGGAATGTGGTTGGGGAGAAGTTGAAGGAGGCTTAGTGAAAGGGTGCCGGTGTATGAGTATAGAGAGAGGAGGGCAACTAGAAGAGGCAAGGACCCTGCTAGAGTATAAAATAAAAAGTAAGTGCCAGCATTTAGCCGTTCTGCTTGATTTCCTCAGCGGGTAATAATGATTAGCGTGGGGATTAGTGTAATTTCGAATATAATGTAGAATAGAATTAATTCAGTTGCGGAAAATGCTATAATTAGGGAAAGTTGAAGGAAGACTAGCATAGTGATGAAAGTTCGTTGACGTGAGATCGGTTCTGTGGAAAGGTGGTTTTGGCTAGCTAGAATTATAAGTGGTAAAAGCCAGCACGTGAGAATTAACAAGGGGGTAGATAGTTGATCAATTGATATAAGGTGGTTAGAGAAGTGGGTAGTTTCTGTCTGGTTGAAGAATCATGATAAGCTTAGGAGGGAAATAATAAGGCTTTGAGAGGTAAGGGAGGGTCAAAGTCATTTTTTGTTGATTAGTCATGTGGACGGGATGAGCATTAGGGTAGGGATTAAGATTTTTAGCATTGTAGGAGATTAAGATTGTGCAGATTATCTGTTCCGTGAGTTCGGGTTGTAGCGACTATTAGGGCTAGTCCTGTTCCGGCTTCGCATGCTGAAAAAGTCAGCATAAGTATGGGGACGAGGGAGAATGAAAAAAGAGAGATTTGAGTGGGTCATGCGGAGAGGCCAACATACATGGATAGTATAACTCCTTCTAGGCATAGGAGGGCTGACAGGAGGTGAGCTCGATGAAGAGCTAGGCCCGTGAGGCCTAGAGTAAATGCTGAGCAGAAACTGAAGTGTACGAGTGTCATAGGGTAGTTATGGGGTTTAACCATAATTTGTTGAGCCGAAATCAACTGTCTTGATTGGACTAACTGCCCACTCAGCTCACTCTAGTCCTCCTTGAATTCATTCATAGATTAGTCCAAGAGTAAGTAGGGCGATAATTAAGGTTGCTCAGATGATAGTGGTGGTAGGGGAATTTAGTTGTGCAGCTCAGGGGGAGGGGAGAAGGAGAGCGATTTCAAGATCAAACAAGAGAAATAGGATTGCGATCAGGAAAAATCGTATAGAGAATGGTAGTCGGGCAGAGCCCAGTGGATCAAATCCGCATTCGTACGGGGAGAGTTTCTCTGAGTCGGGAGTTATTATTGGGAGTCAAAAGCTTACAGTTAGAAGGATTAGGGAAAGAGTGGTGGCAATGGCTAAAATAGTGGCTGTCATTACTTTCTCTCAGATTTTAACTGAGACTTTGTGATTGGAAGTCACGTGTACTTGTTGATACTAAGAAAGTATGAGCCTCATCAGTAGATAGAGACGTATAGGAATAGTCAAACTACGTCAACGAAGTGTCAGTATCATGCGGCGGCTTCGAAGCCGAAGTGGTGTTTTGACGTGAAGTGGTATTGGATCTGTCGAATAAAGCACACGGATAGGAATAAAGAGCCGATGATAACGTGAAGTCCGTGGAACCCCGTGGCAACGAAGAATGTGGATCCGTAAACCCCATCGGCGATAGTAAAGGGGGCTTCGTAATACTCTATTGCCTGGAGGGCGGTAAAATAGAGGCCTAAGAGGATAGTCAGGCCTAGGGATTGGATTGCTTCTTTACGATTTCCGTGCATGATGCTGTGGTGGGCTCATGTGACAGTAACCCCTGAAGCTAGAAGTACGGCTGTGTTGAGTAGGGGAACTTCAAATGGATTAAGAGGGGTAATCCCGGTTGGTGGTCAGCATTCCCCAAGTTCGTAGGTAGGGGCAAGGCTTGAATTGTAGAATGCTCAGAAGAAGCCAATGAAAAAGAACACTTCGGATGTGATGAACAGGATTATTCCGTATCGGAGGCCTTTTTGAACCGGGGGGGTGTGGTGTCCTTGGAAGGTCCCTTCTCGGATGATGTCTCGTCATCATTGGATCATAGTTAGGATCATGGTGACTAGGCCTAGTGTGAGGAGGATTACTGATCCGAAGTGGAATCATATAGCTAATCCTGATGTGAGAAGAAGGGCTGCGACAGCTCCTGTGAGAGGTCAAGGGCTTGGGTCAACTATGTGGTAGGCGTGTGCTTGGTGTGCCATTAGACGTTTTCTTGTAGGTATAGGCTTAGAAGTAAGACAAATACGTAGGCCTGGATTATAGCTACGGCTACTTCTAGGAGGGTTAATAGGAACAGAACAATTGATGTTAGGATTGAGACAGTCGGTATAATCGGAAGTAAAACGAATGCTGCGGTTGCAATTAGTTGAATGAGAAGGTGGCCAGCAGTTAGATTAGCAGTAAGTCGCACTCCAAGAGCTAATGGTCGGATAAAAAGACTAATGGTTTCAATAATAATCAAAACTGGGATAAGAGGGGTGGGGGTTCCTTCTGGTAGAAGGTGGCCTAGGGCTACAGTTGGTTGGTTTCGCAGGCCAATGATGACTGTGGCTAATCAGAGGGGAACCGCCAGGCCTATGTTAAGGGAAAGTTGGGTGGTTGGGGTAAAAGTGTATGGGAGAAGCCCGAGAAGGTTGAGGGATATGAGGAGGAGTATTAGGGAGGCAAGAATAAGAGCTCATTTGTGGCCGGGGGTGTTAATTGGGAGGAAGATTTGTTTTGTGAAGTTGTGGATAAATCAAGATTGGAGAGTTATTAGTCGGTTGTTTAGTCATCGGTTAGAGGGGTTGGGGAAGAGGAGTCATGGGACTAACATGGCGATGGCGATTAAAGGAATCCCTAGGAGTGTCGGGCTCATAAATTGATCGAAGAAGCTTAGGTTCATGGTCAGTTTCAAGGATTAGGTTTTTGTTTCTCTGTTGTTTGTGTGGTTGGTTCATTGAATGTTTTGTGTTTAAGAACTTTTGGGGGGATAATAACTAGAAGAACTAGTCATGAGAAAATTAGAATGGTGAATCATGGGCCGGGATTTAGTTGTGGCATATCACTAAGGGTGGTTGGGAGTCACCAGTCTACAGCTTAAAAGGCTGTCGCTTGACCCTGTTTAGCTTCTTAGTGAGGCTTCTAGTATTGATGAAGATCAGTTCTCGAAGTCATTTAGTGGGACTGCTTCGACTACGATCGGCATGAAGCTGTGATTGGCTCCGCAAATTTCTGAGCATTGCCCGTAGAATACCCCTGGTCGGGTGGCGATGAATGATGTTTGATTAAGTCGTCCTGGGATAGCATCTGTTTTCACCCCAAAGGATGGGAGAGCTCAGGAGTGAAGGACGTCTTCAGCGGTTACTAAAAGACGGATGGGGGATTCTATAGGAACTACTATTCGGTTGTCGACTTCTAACAATCGGAATTGGCCAGGGGTTAGATCGCTGGTTGGAGTTATGTAAGAGTCGAATGACAGGTCTTCGTAATTGGTATACTCATAGCTTCAGTATCACTGATGGCCAATTGTTTTTACTGTAAGGTGTGGGTCATTTACTTCGTCTATGAGGTAAAGGATTCGTAGGGATGGCAGGGCAATTATGATCAGGATAATTGCTGGTATAATGGTTCAAACTATTTCGATTTCTTGGGCGTCTATGGAGTTGGTGTTGGTTAGTTTAGTGGTTATTATAATTGTGATGATGTAAAGAACGAGCGTACTAATAAGGAATACGGCTATTAGAGTGTGGTCGTGGAAGTGTAGAAGTTCTTCTATAATTGGAGAGGCTGCGTCTTGAAAACCTAATTGTGATGGGTGTGCCATGTTGAGATGTACCGGGGTTTAACCAGTGATTTCGTCTTGACAAGGCGGTGTAATTATTTTACTAACATCTCTGGGTGTTGATTTAAAAGAAAATGGCAGAGTGGTGATGCGACTGACTTGAAATCAGATTATGGGGGTTCAATTCCTTCTTTTCTCGGGTTAATTGTGTGATGGTTGAATTTGGACGAAGGCTGGTTCTTCGAATGTGTGGTAGGGGGGAGGACATCCGTGAAGCCACTCGATATTAGTTGAGGTTAGTTCCGTCAGGGTGACCTCCCGTTTTGCTGCGAATGCCTCTCAGATGATGAATATCATCATGATTACTGCCACTAGGGAAATTAAAGAGCCGACAGATGATACGGTGTTTCAAAGTGTGTAAGCATCTGGGTAGTCAGAGTAACGTCGAGGCATGCCTGCTAACCCTAGGAAGTGCTGGGGGAAGAAGGTAAGATTGACCCCTGCAAATATAACGCCGAAGTGGATTTTTGCTCATGTTTCGTGGAGGGTGTATCCTGTGAATAGAGGGAATCAATGAACAAAGCCTCCTATAATTGCGAATACTGCCCCTATTGAAAGAACGTAGTGGAAATGTGCTACGACGTAATAGGTGTCATGAAGGACGATGTCTAAGGAAGAATTAGCAAGAACGATTCCTGTCAGCCCTCCTACAGTAAACAGGAAAATGAAGCCAAGGGCTCATAGCATTGGGGCGTCTCACTTGATTGTTCCTCCATGCATTGTGGCTAGTCAGCTAAACACTTTAACCCCTGTTGGGATTGCGATAATTATTGTTGCAGAGGTGAAGTAGGCTCGGGTGTCAACGTTTAGGTCTACTGTAAACATGTGGTGGGCTCACACAATAAAACCTAAGAGCCCGATAGACATCATTGCTCAGACTATCCCTATGTACCCGAAAGGCTCTTTTTTGCCTGAATAGTAGGTTACAATGTGCGAGATTATACCAAATCCTGGAAGAATCAGAATGTAGACTTCTGGGTGGCCAAAGAATCAGAATAGGTGTTGGTAAAGTACTGGGTCACCTCCACCAGCAGGGTCGAAGAAGGTTGTATTTAAGTTTCGGTCTGTAAGAAGTATTGTAATTCCGGCTGCTAGGACAGGTAGGGATAGAAGAAGAAGAACGGCTGTGATGAGAACGGATCAAACAAACAAGGGCGTTTGGTACTGAGATATAGCGGGGGGCTTCATGTTAATAGTTGTGGTAATAAAATTGATAGCTCCTAAAATCGAAGAGACCCCTGCCAGATGGAGGGAGAAAATGGTCAAATCTACTGAGGCTCCGGCATGTGCCAAGTTTCCCGCTAATGGAGGATAAACTGTTCAACCGGTTCCGGCTCCAGCTTCAACCCCTGAAGAGGCTAGGAGTAAGAGGAATGAAGGGGGCAGGAGTCAAAAGCTTATATTGTTCATCCGAGGAAATGCCATGTCGGGGGCGCCAATTATCAACGGGACGAGCCAGTTGCCAAACCCGCCGATCATAATAGGCATTACCATGAAGAAGATTATAATAAAGGCGTGTGCGGTTACAATTACATTATAAATCTGATCGTCCCCCAACAGGGTTCCAGGCTGACTCAGCTCTGCTCGAATAAGGAGGCTTAAAGCTGTTCCTACCATTCCTGCTCAAGCACCGAAGACTAAGTAAAGGGTGCCGATGTCTTTGTGATTTGTTGAGAATAGTCAACGAGTAATAGCCACAGGTAAGATGGCCGAGGGTTAGGCGGTGGGTTGTAGCCCCAATTACAGAGGTTCAAGTCCTCTTCTTCCCAAGCCCTGCGGTGTCAGACACGCCGAATTGCAAATTCGGAGAGGCAAGCGAAGGTTTGTCGGGGCTTCTCCCGTTTTCTTTTTGTCGGGGCGAAAACGGGAGAAGTAGAATGAAGCTCGCTGGATTGAGCGTTTAGCTGTTAACTAAAATGTTACGGGATCAAGGCCCGTTTTTCTAGAAAGGCTTTAGCTTAATTAAAGTGTTTGAGTTGCATTCAATTGATGTGGGATAAAGTCTTGCAAGCCTTAGTTCAGGGTCTAGGAGATTTTAACTCCTTCTTAGGGCTTTGAAGGCCCTTAGTCTGGTTAACTTAAGTCCCTAAGATACTATTAATGGTGAGATTGGTAAGAGGAAGAACGAGGAGATAAGTATAAGTGATAAGAGGGTGGTTGGTTGTTTTGAGTTGTGACGTCAGGTCAGAGAGGAGTTAGAGGTGTTTGGTGAAGATGTTAGAGTGACTGAGTAAGATAGTCGTAAGTAAAAGAATAGGCTCAAAAGAGCTGACAGTGCAAGTATAGTGGCTAAGATGGGAGTATTTTGATTGGTTAGTTCTTGTAGGATGAGTCATTTTGGCATAAACCCTGATAATGGGGGTAACCCTCCAAGAGAAAGGAGGGTTAGCAGGGTGAGTGCTGTTGTTGTTGGGGTTTTGGGCCATGAGGTAGCCAGGGAGGAGATCTTAGTAGATGAGATAGTTTTTAGGGTTAGAAACAGGGTGGATGTTATAATTAGGTAGATAATTAGGTTTAAGATTATTAGTTGAGGTATGATGGGGAGGATGGAAGCTATTCATCCAAGGTGAGCGATAGAGGAGAAGGCTAGGATCTTTCGTAGTTGGGTTTGGTTTAGTCCACCTCACCCCCCGATTAATGTTGAAGTAAGTCCAATTAAAAGGAGAAGGGAGGTGTTTGTTGATGGGGAGATTTGATAGAGGATGGCTATTGGGGCGAGTTTTTGCCAGGTAGATAGGATAAGACCTGTCGTTAAATTCAGCCCTTGGAGGACTTCTGGGAGTCAGAAGTGGAATGGTGCCAGTCCTAATTTTATGCAAATGGCAATAGTTATGGTGGTACATGAAATTTGGTTGGTCAAGTTTATAATTGATCATTCTCCAGTGAATCAGGCATTGTTTAAAGCTGAAAATAGTAGAAGGGCTGAGGCTGCAGCTTGAGTTAGAAAGTATTTAGTTGAGGCTTCAACTGCTCGGGGGTGGTGGTTTTGGGCTATCAGGGGGATGATAGCTAAGGTATTGATTTCTAGGCCCATTCAGGCTAGAAATCAGTGATTGCTTGATACAGTAAGAATAGTGCCTAATGCGAGGCTCGAGAGGATTATTGACAGTGCGATTGGGTTCATTAGTAAAGGAAGGAGTTTAACCAACATGTTTGGGGTATGGGCCCAAAAGCTTTTTTAGCTGACTTTACTAGAGAGTGGTATAGTGGGAGTACGGAGGGTTTTGATCTCTCAGGTGCAGGTTCAATTCCTGTCTTTCTAAGGAGACGAGGGGGTTTGAACCCCTATATTTCACTCTATCAAAGTGATCCCTAACTTTCGGGCACGTTTCCTATATTTGAGGAGGTAGACCTGATAGGGAGATTGGTAAGGAGATGTGTCATAGTGTTATTGCCAGAGTAATTGGGAGAAAGTTTTTTCATACAAGGTGTATTAGTTGGTCATATCGGAAGCGTGGGTATGAGGCTCGTACTCATAAGAATAGGAGGGAAAGTAGGGAAGCTTTGAATATGATTGAAATTGTTGTGAGCTCAGGGGTGTTAATAAATGAGGACCCTAGGAAAAGAATAGTTGATAGGGTGTTTATTATTAGGATGTTGGCATATTCGGCTAGAAAGAAGAGAACAAAGGGGCCTCCGGCGTATTCGACGTTGAAGCCAGAAACAAGTTCAGATTCCCCCTCGGTTAAGTCAAATGGGGCTCGGTTGGTTTCTGCTAGAGTTGAAATGTATCATATTGCTGCTATAGGTCAGCCTGGAATCACAAGTCACATGTGTTCTTGCGTTGTGTTGAAGTTGAATAGTGTGAAGCCGCCGGTTAGTATAATCATGCAGAGGAGGATAAGACCAAGAGTAACTTCATATGAGATTGTTTGGGCAACTGCTCGAAGTGCCCCAATTAATGCGTATTTTGAATTGGAGGATCATCCTGACCCGAGGATAGTATAGACTGTAAGGCTTGAGAGAGCCAGAATGAAGAGGATCCCTAGATTTAAGTCCGCAAGTGAGAAGGGCATTGGCATAGGGGCTCAGATTGATATAGCTAGGGCGAAGGCTATGGTGGGGGCCAGTAAGAAAAGGGCTTGGGAGGAGGTTGAAGGGCGAATAGGTTCTTTAACAAATAATTTTACCCCATCTGCGATTGGCTGGAGAAGTCCTGTGGGTCCGACAATGTTAGGGCCTTTTCGATGCTGTATGTATCCTAGCACTTTCCGTTCAATTAGGGTTAGAAAGGCTACTGCCAGAAGAATTGGGACTATATACAAAAGAGGATTAATTAGGTGAGTGATCAGGGTGGACATAGATAGTGAGGGGATTTGAACCCCTGAATCAAAGAGCTTAGGTCTTTTGCATTAGCCAGGCTCTGCCACACTAGCTAGCCCTGATCTTGGGCTGAAGTTGAAGTCCTTTATTCAATTTAGTTGTTTTCATTGATAAGGGAGGAGGCTTTTTTATGAGATAGGCCTCATTTTCTCGGTCCTTTCGTACTAGAGAAAATACTGCATAGATAGAAACTGACCTGGATTACTCCGGTCTGAACTCAGATCACGTAGGGCTTTAATCGTTGAACAAACGAACCTTTAGTAGCGGCTGCACCACTGGGATGCCCTGATCCAACATCGAGGTCGTAAACCCATTTGTCGATAGGAACTTTCGAAATGGATTGCGCTGTTATCCCTAGGGTAACTTGGTTCGTTGATCAGTTGGACTGGATCAATAGTGGTCAAATGTTTTGTTACTTAGAACTGTCGTTCTTGGTTAAGAGGGTAAGGCCTCGTACATCAAGGAGGATTTTTTTTTCTCCGTGGTCGCCCCAACCGAAAACTTTGGGTCATTGTTGCTTAATTGTTTGTTTTCCCGTGTGGGGGTTAGGTTGTTTAGCAGTTGCCGTGAGTTTAAAGCTCCATAGGGTCTTCTCGTCTTATGGACATATCCCCGCCTCTGCACGGGGAGGTCAGTTTAATGGATTGGATGCAGGAGACAGTTGAACCTTCGTGGTGCCATTCATACCAGTCTTTATTTAAAAGACAAGTGATTACGCTACCTTTGCACGGTCAGAATACCGCGGCCGTTGAACATATAGTCACTGGGCAGGCTGGACCTCTTATACGTGTTGTTTGGCAAGAGGCGATGTTTTTGGTAAACAGGCGGGGTTCGTTGTTTGCCGAGTTCCTTCTGCATCTTTTAATCTTTCTTGAAATGCTCTTGTGTTAGGTTAACGGTGTTGTGTTCAGGGTTTTCTTGAGTTGTTGCTGAACTGTTCTCAATAAGGTCGTTAATTATCAGTGATTTATTCGATCTGATTTACACTTGCATTTTGGAGAATGGTAGATTCACATTACTAGTTCTAGCATAGGTGCTTCAATATTAGAATTGAAGAGCTCAGTACGGAGAAAGGGTTCGGAGGAGGTGTCGGTATTAGTGGAAAAATGTATGAGCGAGCTTTGACGCTTTCTTTACAGGTGGCTGCTTTTAGGCCCACTGGGTCATTTTCCTGTTGAGGTGTGATCTTTACCCATAGTTCTAGGTTGTATCCTGTTTCAACCAGGCTGTACCCTGGTTGAATAAATTCTAAGAAGTGTTTTTTGCTTTTTCTGCTAATAACAGAACTTAGAGTTGATCTTATATTCGTTTCCTGAGCAACCAGCTATCACTAAGCTCGTTTGGTCTGTCACCCCTACTCGGAGATCTTCCCACTCTTTTGCCACAGAGACGGGTTGGCTCTAAAAAGCTGTCTCGGAGTAGCTCGCTTAGTTTCGGGGGGTCAAACTGAAATTCTTTTTGCTTGACTAGGACTTGCTAGACCATTATGCAAAAGGTACGAGGTTTCTTCTCTGCTGCTTGTTGCTTTGTTATTTGTTTCATTTCTATTTCACCTTTCCCTTGCGGTACTAGATGTGTAGCTCTTAGACTTGTTTCTATCGCCTATACTAAAAGTTGAAAATGATTTAGTTGGTAAGGTTAGTGGAGGGGGTAATCTTTTGTTGGTAGATAATAAGGCTAGGTTTATGGCTCAAAGTAATCTGGGTCTAACGGATATCGCCTCGGTGTAAGCGAGGGGCTTTAAGTTAAGCTATACTTTGATTCCAAGCGCACCTTCCGGTGCGCTTACCATGTTACGACTTGCCTCTTCTTTGTTTCATGTGATGTTTTATTTAAGGTAGTGGGTTATTTAGAAGAGGGTGACGGGCGGTGTGTGCGCGCCCCAGGGCCATTTTAAAGAGAGCTCTCTTGTCCCTCTTTACTGCTAAATCCGCCTTCTGATCTGGTTTCATAGAGATCTTTCGTTTTTTCTAGTGTTAGAAAATGTAGCCCATTTCTTCCCACTTCATTTGCTACACCTTGACCTGACGTATTGATGATTGATCATTGAGCCTACTTGGATCCCCTCACGGGGTGGGCTGGCGACGGTGGTATATAGGCGGGTTTGGCAAGAAGTGGTGAGGTTAAGCGGGGGGTATCGATTATAGAACAGGCTCCTCTAGGTGGGTTTGGGGCACCGCCAAGTCCTTTGGGTTTTAAGCTTGGGCTCGTAGTTCCCTGGCGGATTGAAGTGTAATTGGTCAAGGTTTAAGGCTAGGCATAGTGGGGTATCTAATCCCAGTTTGTTTCCTAGCGGTCGTGAGTTCAGGTGTGTTGGATAGAGTTACTTTCGTAAGTGTTCTTCAGTCTAGCGAAAACGTGCGACAGCTTAGCTAGGGTTTGACTCTAGTGTAGGTGAACCTTAATCACGCTTTACGCCGTGAATTATCAACTTGAGTTTCTCGTATAACCGCGGCGGCTGGCACGAGATTGACCAACTCTGTTATCTGTAACTGAGTCGAGCTTTAATCGCTCATGTTCAATGTTTATCACTGCTGAGTTCCCTTGTGGGTGTGGCATAGCAAGGTGTCGTGGGCTGATGGTCGTGCCTGATACCGGCTCCTTATCCTCTGTTTAGGGGGCTTAAGGGCATTTTCACGGGAATGTGGATGCTTGCATGTGTAAGTTCAGATAAAGTTGATGACAAGGCTGGGACCAAACCTTTGTGCTTTCGGAGCTTTTTAGGGCTCATCTCAGCATCTTCAGTGCTGTGCTTTATTTAAGCTACGTAAGC